AAACCTCAGAAACAGAAGAAAGGGGAGAAAGTGAGGAAGAAAGCGATGTAGAAACAACTTCCGAAACGAAGGAGACTAAACAGGAACAAGAGGGATCCACCGAAGAAGACCCTTCCCTTTATTCGGAAGAAAAGGAGGATCTGGACAAAATAGATGAAACAGAAGAGATCCGAGTGAATGGAAAGGAAAAAACAAAGGATGAATTCCACTTTCAATTTAAAGAGACATCCTATAAAGATAGCCCAGTTTACGAAGATTCTTATCTTGATACCTATCAAGATAATTGGGAATTGAGAAGACTTAAAGAAGATAAAAATGAAAAGGCTTATTTCTGGTTTGAAAAACCTTTTGTTACTTTTCTTTTTGATTATAAAAGATGGAATCGTCCATCGCGATATATAAAAAATAATCGATTTGAAAATGCTATACGAAATGAAATGTCACAATATTTTTTTTATACATGCCCAAGTGATGGAAAACAAATCATATCTTTTACATATCCAACTAGTTTATCGACTTTTTATGAAATGATAGACAAAAAAATGTCTTTGCATAGAACAGAAAAATTATCTCACGAAGACCAGTATAATTATTGGGTTTATACCAATGAACAAAAAAAGTACAACTTGAACAATGAGTTGATAAATCGAACAAAAGCTCTAGAAAAAGAAAAGGAATTTATTGCTCTAGATGTACTCGAAAAAAGAAGCAGATTATGCAATGATGAAAATGAACAAGAATACTTGCCCAAAACGTATGACCCCTTTTTGAATGGACCATGTCGTGGAACAATAAAAAAATACTATTCAAATACAACCATAAATGATTTAATCCCTTCTACGGATACGGAAGATTCCATAGAAATCTATTGGATAAATAAGATTTATGGACTACTTGCTAATAATTCTCATTATTCTAGAAAATTGAAAGATCAAAAGAATCCGCTTGATAGGGAATCATTACTGAATTATATTGGTAATTCCTTAACCTCAATCAATGAATTTTGTTTTGAACCCACATCTAATTTTCATTTGAAAAAATATTCTTTATTGACGGACCAAACAAGAATTGAGTTCGAAACTCGAGCAAAGTCTTTGAAATTTCTATTCGATGTAATTACAACTGATCTAAATGATCAAACAATTAGAAAAAAATCTAATGGAATAGAAGAAATCAGTAAAAAGGTTTCTCGATGGTCGTACAAATTGAGCGATGATTTGGAGGAAGAGGAGGAAGAAAATGACGAAGAATCTACGGAAGATCCAGAAATTCGTTCAAGAAAAGCCAAACGCGTAGTAATTTATACTGATAATGATCAGAATACCAATTCTATTACTACTACAAATACTATTAATACTGATACTAGTGATCAAGCGGAAGAGGTGGCTTTGATACGTTACTCGCAACAATCTGATTATCGTCGGGATATAATAAAAGGCTCCATGCGTGCTCAAAGACGTAAAACAGTTATTTGGGAAATGTTTCAAGCAAATGTGCATTCCCCACTTTTCTTAGATCGAATAGACAAAACATTTTTTTTTTCTTCTTTTGATATCTATGAAATGATGAATCGTATTTTTAGGGGTTCGGTGAAGAAAGAACCAGAATTGCAAATTTCGCATTTTGAGCAGGAAGAGACAAGAGAAAAGGAGAAAAAAAACGAAGAGAAAAAAGAGGAAAAGGAACGGATAACAATATCAGAAACTTGGGATAGCATTATATTTGCTCAAACAATAAGAGGTTTAATGTTAGTAACCCAATCTTTTCTTAGAAAATACATTGTACTTCCTTCATTGATAATAGCTAAAAATATTGGCCGTATGTTATTATTCCAATTCCCCGAATGGTATGAAGATTTGAAAGATTGGAATAGAGAAATGCATGTTAAATGCACTTATAATGGTGTTCAATTATCAGAAACAGAATTTCCCAAAGATTGGTTAACAGACGGTATTCAGATAAAGATTCTATTTCCTTTCTGCCTTCAACCTTGGCGAAGATCTAAATCTAAAATAGGATCTCATCCTACGGATCAAATGAAAAAAAAAGGAAAAAAAGATAATTTTTGTTTTTTAACAGTTTGGGGAATGGAAGCGGAACTGCCTTTTGGAAGTCCACGAAAAAGACCTTCCTTTTTTGAACCTATTTATAAAGAACTCGAAAAAAAAATTAGACAAGTAAAAAAAAAAATTTTTCAACTTCTAAAAGTTTCAAAAGAAAAAACAAAATGGATCATCAAAATAGTTCCAGTTATAAAACGAATAATGAAGGAAGTTGAAAAAGTAAACCCAATTTTCTTATTTGAATTGCGCAAGGTGAAAGTATATAAACCGGATGAAAATAGAAAAGATTACAAAATAAATAATACAATTATTGGTGAATCGACCATTCAAATCCGATCTATGAATTGGACAAATTATTCACTCATAGAAAAAAAAATGAAAGATCTTTCTGATCGAGCAATCACAATCAGGAATCAAATAGAAGAAATCACAAAAGACAAGAAAAAAGTAGTTCTAACTTATGATGGTAAAAGATCGGAATCAGAGAAACATATTGAGCAGGTATTCAAAAGAAAAAGTATCCGATTACTACGTAAATCACATTATTTTCTGAAATCTTTCATTGATAAAATCTATAGAGATATCTTCCTATGCATGATTAATATTCCGAGAAAAAATTCACAACTTTTCTTTGAATCAACAAAAAAAAAATTTAATGAATCTATTTACAACGATGAAACAAATGAAGAAGGAATTGATGAAATAGATCAAAATACAATGAACTTTTTTTCCACTAAAAAAAAGTCGTTTTCTAATACTAATATTAGTAATAATAATTCAACCGACTTATCTTCCTTGTCCCAAGCATATGTATTTTTTAAATTATCACAAACCCAATTACTTAAAAAGTATCACTTGAAATCTCTACTTCAATATCACAGAACCTATCCTTTTATTAAGGAGAAAATCAAGGATTTTTGTATAACACGCGGAATATTTGATTCCAAATCAAGACATAAGAAAGTTGATAAGTCTGGAATAATTGAATGGAAAAACTGGTTAAAGGGTCATTATCAATACAATTTATCTCAGACCAAATGGGTCCGATTAGTACCACAAAAATGGCGAAATAGAATCAATCAACGTTGTACGATTCGAAAAAAAGACTCAATTAAATTGGATTCATATAAAAAAGAAAAAAACCAATTAATTCATTACGTGAAAGAAAATTACTATGCAGCGGATTCATTGAAAAGTCAAAAAGAAAAATTGAAAAAACACTACAGATATGATCTTTTATCACATGAATATATGAATTTAGGTCAAAAATTTCCATATAATTTCAATATACTAAAACCCGAATCATTTTATGTATTGGTAAGTATGGCTATTAGTGATTATCTAGAAGAAGGATATATTATTGATACCCATAAAAATCTAGATAGAAAATATTTTGACTGTAGAATTCTCGGTTTTTGTCTTAGAAAAAATATTGATATTGAGACCTGGATCGATAGACATATCGGTACCAAAATCGATAAAAATACTAAGACTGACAAAAAAATAAAAAACCAATTGCAAAATAAAGATATTTTGTCTCTCACAATTGATCAAGAAATCAATCAATCCAATAAAAAAAAACACTTTTTTGATTGGATGGGAATGAATCAAGAAAGTGTTTATCGTACCGTAGCAAATCTAGAACCTTGGTTCTTTCCAGAATTTGTGCTACTTTTTGATACATATAAGATTAAACCATGGATTATACCAATCAAATTGCTTCTTTTAAATTCTTCTATTTATGAAAAAAAAAGTCAAAGTAAAAACATCAACATAAAAAAAAAAAAATATCTTAAATTGGAAAATTCCAACCAACAAAAAAACGAACAACAGACCCAAGTAAATTTTAGATCATATCTACGAAAAGAAAACAAAAAAAAATATATAGAAGAAGATTATGTGAGATCAGACCTTAAAAAAGGTAAAAAAAAAAAACAATCCAAGAAAAGCAAGGAAGCAGAACTGGATTTCTTCCTTAAAAAATATTTCCTTTTTCAATTAAGATGGGATGACTCCTTGAATCAAAGAATGATCAATAATATCAAGGTCTATTGCCTCTTACTTAGACTGATAAATCCAAAGGAAATTGCTATATCCTCGATTCAAAGAGGAGAGATGCATCTGGATGTAATGCTGATTCAGAAAGATCTAGCTCTTCCACAATTAATAAAAAAAGGAATATTGATTATCGAACCAATTCGTCTATCTATAAAAAGGGATGGAAAATTTCTTCTCTATCAAACAATAAGTATCTCATTGGGCGAGAAGAATAAGTACCAAACTAAAACTAATAAAAAATGCATAAAAGAAAAAAATGTTGATAAGAATAATTTTGATAAATCCATTACACCATATGACAATATGGTTGTAAATGGAAACACAAATTATTATGATTTCCTTGTTCCTGAACATATGCTATCTCCTAGACGTCGTAGAGAATTGAGAATTTTAATTTGTTTCAATTCTCATAATTGGAATGGTATGGAGAGAAATCCATTATTTTGCAATGAAAACAACATAAGAAACTCTGGAAAATTTTTGAATGAGGACAAGTATTTTAATACAGATGTAAATAAATTCATTAAATGCAAATTTTTTCTTTGGCCCAATTACCGATTAGAAGATTTAGCTTGTATGAATCGCTATTGGTTTGATACCAATAATGGCAGTCGTTTCAATATGTTAAGGATACATATGTATCCACGATTTAGAATTACTTAAGAATTACTTAATTAATTAATTAAATATTAATTAATTAAATTAATTAATTAAGAAATACTATATTTTCGATATCATATCTGTATATCTACATCCCGTGATATTTTAGGTATATGAGAACTGAAAGATATACGCATATACTAAAAGATATACGCATATACTATATTAGATTTCAGTAAATAATACTGATTTAATCGTGGATCAATTCAATTGAATATAGGAATAAAAAATCAGTACAATTTTTTTTAGATAGAAATCCATTTTTTCTTTCCTTAATGTAGAAAAGTATTATCCTTTTCTATCCAAATCCAATTTTCAATTTGATTTGGATAAAATAAAAAAGTAGTATATGAATAAATCCAAATTTTGCTGTACTCGATTAAAATAACTGGCATATAATTATTATTTTTATTTCTTCTGATCGTAAAAATCCATGAAAAAGAAAGAAAAAGATAGATAAATTTTTTTATGGTCAAAAATTCATTCATTTCAATTATTCCACAAGAAGAAAAAGACGAAAACAAGAACAAGGGTTCCGTTGAATTTCAAGTATTCAGTTTTACCAATAAGATACGGAGACTTACTTCCCATTTGCAATTGCACAAAAAAGATTTTTTATCGCAAAGGGGTCTACGAAAAATTCTGGGAAAACGACAACGGTTGCTAGCTTATTTGTCAAAGAAAAATAGAGTACGTTATAAGAAATTAATTGGTCAGTTGGATATTCGAGAGCCAAAAACTCGTTAATTTAATCGTTTGAATTTTTTAAGTAGTATTCAATTTTGCATTTTGATGAGCCTTATTTTGAGGAATTCATGAAATAATGAATTAAGGAAAAAAAAGATATGACTGTACCGGTTACAAGAAAAGATTTAATGATAGTCAATATGGGTCCTCAGCACCCATCAATGCATGGTGTTCTTCGACTGATCGTTACTCTTGATGGTGAAGATGTTATTGACTGTGAACCTATATTGGGCTATTTACATAGGGGAATGGAAAAAATAGCGGAAAACCGAACAATTATACAATATCTACCCTATGTCACACGGTGGGATTATTTAGCTACTATGTTCACAGAGGCAATAACCGTAAATGCACCAGAACAATTGGAAAATGTTCAAGTACCTCAAAGAGCCAGCTATATCAGAGTGATTATGCTGGAATTGAGCCGTATAGCTTCTCATTTGTTATGGCTTGGACCTTTTATGGCGGATATCGGTGCACAGACTCCTTTTTTCTATATTTTCAGAGAAAGAGAATTGCTATATGATCTATTCGAAGCCGCCACAGGTATGCGAATGATGCATAATTATTTTCGCATCGGAGGAGTAGCTGCTGATCTACCTTATGGATGGATAGATAAATGTTTAGATTTCTGCGATTATTCTTTAACAGGAGTTGATGAATATCAAAAACTTATTACACGGAATCCCATTTTTTTGGAGCGAGTTGAAGGAGTGGGCATTATTGGTGGAGAAGAAGCAGTAAATTGGGGTTTATCAGGACCGATGTTACGAGCTTCTGGAATCCCATGGGATCTTCGTAAAATTGATTTTTATGAGTGTTACAATGAATTCAATTGGGAAGTCCAATGGCAAAAAGAAGGAGATTCATTAGCTCGTTATTTAGTACGAATCGGCGAAATGAGAGAATCCATAAAAATTATTCAGCAGGCTCTAGAAGGAATTCCTGGAGGACCCTATGAGAATTTAGAAGTCCGACGCTTTGATAGAGCAAAGAATTCCGAATGGAATGATTTTGAATATAGATTTATTAGTAAAAAACCTTCACCCAATTTTGAATTGTCGAAACAAGAACTTTATGTAAGAGTAGAGGCTCCAAAAGGAGAATTAGGAATTTATTTGATAGGAGATAATAGCGTTTTTCCCTGGAGATGGAAAATTCGTCCACCCGGTTTTATTAATTTGCAAATTCTTCCTCAGCTAGTTAAAAGAATGAAATTGGCTGATATCATGACAATATTAGGTAGTATAGATATCATTATGGGAGAAGTTGATCGTTGAAATGATAATTGATACGACAGAAGTACAAACTATCAATTCTTTTTCTACATCGGAATTTTTAAAAGAAACCTATGGATTGATATGGATTGTACCCATTTTGACCCTTATATTGGGAATCACAATAGGAGTACTAGTAATTGTGTGGTTAGAAAGAGAAATTTCTGCAGCTATACAACAACGTATTGGGCCTGAATATGCTGGCCCGTTGGGAATTCTTCAAGCTCTAGCAGATGGGACTAAACTACTTTTTAAAGAGGACCTTCTCCCATCTCGAGGAGATATTCGTTTGTTTAGTGTCGGACCGGCTATAGCGGTCATATCAGTTCTACTAAGTTATTTAGTAATTCCTTTTGGGTATCGTCTTGTTTTAGCCGATCTCAGTATAGGTGTTTTTTTATGGATCGCCATTTCCAGTATTGCCCCTATTGGCCTTCTTATGTCAGGATATGGGTCGAATAATAAATATTCCTTTTCAGGTGGTCTACGAGCTGCTGCTCAATCTATTAGTTATGAAATACCATTAACTCTATGTGTGTTATCAATATCTCTACGTGTGATTCGTTGTAATATGAACTTTTACCTCTCTTCTAGAAATAAAAGAAAAAAGAAAGAGGTTCCATGTATTGAATAGAAATTTGCATTTTTCTATTCAGCATTTGGGTTGCTGAGTTAAACCAGATAGTTATAGTTATATGAGTGAAATAAAACAGCTTATAAGTTTGTAGTAAGAAGAAAAAATCTCATTCCCTATGTACAAGAATAAAGTTGAAGTAAACATAAGCAGTGTAAACTGTTTACCCCAAGATTGAGATTTTTTGATTAATCATCATATCTTGAAGCGGGCCCAAACAAAAGATCAACTGTATAGAGTTTCTACGACTTTCTCGTATTTATTACTATACTAGGGATCAATCAAAAGTCAGTGGGCGGTTAGGAACACCAAGGTACACAAAGGATTAGTAATGGAGATAATGCAAAGTATAAAAAAAGAAGTATTTATGCATAAACAGAATCATAATATGACAAGGACTTGAAATTGGTAGAAATGATCAAGTAGTACTTCCCTATGATTCCGATCTAGAGTATGCTCCTATTCACTGGTTAAAGAAATAACTATCAAAAACGAATTAATCCTTTATTTTTTTTTAAGCACCCTCCTCTGAGACAGAAGAATAGGAAAAAAGAAATGGAATGCAATAATGGAATGAATAATAAAAAAAACGACCTTTATTTATTCTTCCTTTCCCCATCCATATTCATACATATGGAATTCTTATCATGATTTATGAACTAATCAAATGCCTAATTCTTTCCATTTATTAATTGATATAACGAGTATTTTATTGAAAGATTAAGTTATTACCCAACAAATCAAAATTTGCATTATAAAGGATGAGATCAATTCGGAAGCTCTTTTTTTTCTTATTCTAGCAGACAGAATTCCATTGGTCTAATTTAGGACTTTCCAATGTATCTTTATTCTATCTACCTCTAAAGATGGCGAGAATAATGAAACCAGTCCTTACATTTTTTTGTGGCCATAGAGGAGCCGTATGAAGCTGAGGTCTCATGTACGGTTTTGGAATAGCGATGGGAACAGTGATGTTATTATCGACTATGATTATCTAATAGTTCAAGTACAGTTGATATAGTTGAAGCACAGTCAAAATATGGTTTTTGGGGGTGGAATCTTTGGCGTCAGCCTATAGGGTTTATAGTTTTTATAATTTCTTCTCTAGCCGAATGTGAGAGATTGCCTTTTGATTTACCAGAGGCGGAGGAGGAATTAGTAGCAGGTTATCAAACCGAATATTCGGGTATAAAATACGCTTTATTTTATCTTGCTTCTTACCTAAATTTATTAGTTTCTTCATTATTTGTAACAGTTCTTTACTTAGGTGGGTGGAATTTTTCTATTCCGTACATATCCATTCCTGAACTTTTCGGAATAAATAAAATGGCAGGAATTTTTGGAATGACAATTGGTATCTTTATTACATTAACTAAAGCTTATTTGTTTCTCTTCATTTCTATCACAACAAGATGGACTTTACCTAGGATGAGAATGGACCAGTTATTAAATCTTGGATGGAAATTTCTTTTACCAATTTCTCTAGGTAATCTGTTATTAACAACTTCTTCCCAACTTGTTTCACTATAAATAACCGAATACGCTAACAATTTTTTAGATTCATAACCTCTTTCAAACAAGAGAAAGAAACATCAATTTATTCATGGATATCTACAATATGTTCCCTATGGTAACTGGGTTCATGAATTATGGTCAACAAACCATACGAGCTGCAAGGTACATTGGTCAAAGTTTCATAATTACCTTATCCCATACAAATCGTTTACCTGTAACTATTCAATATCCTTATGAAAAATCGATCACAACAGAACGTTTCCGGGGTCGAATCCACTTTGAATTTGATAAATGTATTGCTTGTGAAGTATGTGTTCGTGTATGCCCGATAGATCTACCCGTTGTAGATTGGAGATTTGAAAAAGATATTAAAAAGAAACAATTGCTTAATTATAGTATTGATTTCGGAGTTTGTATTTTTTGTGGTAACTGTGTCGAGTATTGTCCAACAAATTGTTTATCAATGACTGAAGAATATGAACTTTCCACTTATGATCGTCACGAATTGAATTATAATCAAATTGCTTTGGGTCGGTTACCAATTTCAATAATTGGAGATTACACAATTCAAACAGTTATGAATTCGACTCAAAGCAAAATAGACAAAGATAAACCTTTTGATTCAAGAACGATTACCGATTACTAAGATTTTGTTTTGATATAAAATCAAAGATCCAAGTTTTTTATTTTGGTTAGTCAGTAATTACAAATCAAAATTAATAACTATTGATTGCTGAGAATGACTGTTTAATTTAAACTGAGAATATATTTTTTGTGATGTGATGATTTCGAAATAGAGAATTTAAACCATGATTATAAATACTCTTTTCTTTTTTCTTTCGGATAAAAAACAGGGATTGGCCCTATAATTTTATCTATATCTACATTAATCCAGATAAAATGGAATACAATTAAAAATGTATCATATACTATATTCTATATACGAAAAAAAAAAAAATAGGGTAACCCCTTTCCCTTTCCTGGACCATTTAGTAAGGTCATGAAATATTTCAAGTTATTTATTTGCTATTTTATACATAATGGATTTACCTGGACCAATACATGATATTCTTGTGGTATTTTTGGGATTAGTTCTTGTATTAGGGGGTCTAGGGGTAGTATTACTTACCAATCCAATTTATTCTGCCTTTTCGTTGGGATTGGTTCTTGTTTGTATATCCTTATTCTATATTTTATCGAACGCCTATTTTGTAGCTGCCGCGCAGCTCCTTATTTATGTGGGAGCCATAAATGTCTTGATCATATTTGCTGTAATGTTCATGAATGGTTCAGAATATTCCAAAGATTCCTATCTTTGGACCATTGGAGATGGGGGCACTTCGCTGATTTGTACAACTATTCTTTTTTCACTAATTACTACTATCCCAGATACGTCATGGTACGGAATTATTTGGACTACAAAATCAAACCAGATTATCGAACAGGACCTAATAAATAATGTTCAACAAATTGGGATTCATTTATCAACGGATTTTTATCTTCCGTTTGAACTTGTTTCTATAATTCTTTTAGTTTCCTTGATAGGTGCAATTACTATGGCTCGGCAATAATAAAGACTTAGAATGATTCAAAATTCGTAGAATTTTTAGTTAAATCTATCTACCGCCAATACTTTCTTTTGTTGTGTAATTGTTCTATTTTAATCAATTGAATTGGTTGAATTGTTCTTCATATTGAAATGAATTGATATTGATAAGGAGTTAGTCAATGATGTTTGAGCATGTACTTTTTTTGAGTGTCTATTTATTTTCTATCGGTATCTATGGATTGATCACAAGTCGAAACATGGTTAGAGCACTTATGTGTCTTGAACTTATACTAAATTCGGTTAATATAAATCTCGTAACATTTTCTGATATATTTGATAGTCGTCAATTAAAAGGAGACATTTTCTCAATCTTTATTATAGCCATTGCAGCTGCTGAAGCAGCTATTGGGCTAGCTATTGTTTCGTCAATCCATCGTAATAGAAAATCAACTCGTATCAATCAATCTAATTTGTTGAATAATTAGTCATAATCATCATATAAATAAAATAAAAGCACATAAAAAAAAATAATATTTTATTTTAATATAAAAATTTACCTATATTTAGTTAACTATGATAATATAATGATAATATAATGATAATGATAATATAATTATATTATAATGATAATATCATATAATATTAATATATTTTAATATAATAATAATATTATAATAATTATATAAAAATATAATAATTATATAAAATTATATAAAAATAATAATATAAATATAAATAAATATAAATAAATTTAATATATATATAAATTTAATATATTTATATATAAATAATTAATATATAATAAAATAATAAAAAAATATATATTCAATATATAAATAATCTAACAATATATAAATAATCTAATTAGATTAGAATTTATAAATAATATAAATATTATTATTATTGGATTATTGGATTGAATTTATTATGTTCATATTGAAATAAATATAAATATTGAAATAAGGATGAACAACTTGTTGACCAATTTCAACAATTCACATATGCAACTCGTATGATCATGATTGTTGAAACGTAAATCAAAGTCTCTTGGCCTTTTCTCATAAACAGATTAAGAAATATATTGATTGTTAAAATTTTGATAAACCACTGCTTCGTCTGGTGTCTACAATATATATATGATTCATTTACTATTAATGACTCAGTTACTATTAATTTGTAATTTCACCAGATCGCAAATTTTTTATGTTAAAAACTGAAATTTCTAGATTCAATGTCACATTCAGTAAAAATTTATGATACATGTATAGGGTGTACTCAATGTGTACGAGCTTGCCCCACAGATGTATTGGAAATGATACCTTGGGACGGATGTAAAGCCAAGCAAATTGCTTCCGCGCCAAGAACCGAGGACTGTGTAGGTTGTAAAAGATGTGAATCCGCCTGCCCAACAGATTTTTTGAGTGTTCGTGTTTATTTAGGACCTGAAACAACTCGCAGCATGGCTCTATCTTATTGATACGTTACAAAAAACTCCACTTGAATCATTTGATTCCTCTTTACCGATAAAAGCCCGTACTCGATAAAATTAATTATTTCGAGCACGGGCTCCTTCTGGTCAAAACGTATCTTGTCTTTATCACGAGTTATTTTCCTTGGTTAACAATACTTGTTGTTTTGCCGATATTTGCGGGTTCTTTAATTTTCTTTTTCCCTCATAGAGGGAATAAGATGTATAGGTGGTATACTATATGTATATGCTTATTAGAACTCCTTCTAACGACTTATGCATTCTGTTATCATTTCCAATTGGATGATCCATTAATCCAATTGAAAGAAGATTTTAAATGGATAGATGTTTTTGATTTCCACTGGAGACTGGGAATCGACGGACTTTCCATAGGACCCATTTTACTGACAGGATTTATTACTACTTTAGCTACTTTAGCGGCTTGGCCAATTACTCGAAATTCGCGGTTGTTCTATTTCCTGATGCTAGCAATGTACAGCGGTCAAATAGGATTATTTTCTTCTCGCGA